CTCCTGTGCTTCCAGACATGCCGAGCTCCACGTATTCTTGTACAGTCAAAAAGGGGATCGATTCCGTAAAAGATGAGATCAGTAAATGGGAATTCACTGAAATTGAATCTTTGTGAGATCGTCAATAGGGTACCAAGGGTGTCTTTAGAGTATACCGAATCAGTATAGCTATCCTTCTTCTGACACAGCAACGCAATTTCACAATTAGTATCTAAATGGAGTGCTAGAGACTTTCTTTTTTCTTTTATTGTTGCCTGTCGATGTAGTATTCTATACTATTCAATAAAAAAATTTTCAAATTCCTGTAGTAGTATAAGGGTTCTCTCCATTATCGGCTTCGGATTAGAAACTGAAGATCAGATAAAATGTGAATACAACGGGTTGCTTTCAAATAATTCGCGAGTGGGATTATCATATTCCATTCCCCTACACCTACAATTCAATTAGATCCAAAATATAAAAATATTCTTTCTTTTTGTGTTTGTAGAAGATGTTTTTTGTTGGAACCCCCCCCCTTTTTTTTTTCATTTTTAAGGAATTGGTTAGTTGTCCAGTAAGAAGTAAGACTAGCCGATAGTCTTCGACGAAAGAAAGAGAACAAAGAAGAAAATAATCAATATTCGCGATGCACGCATTGTTGTATTAGAACCAAAAGGCCGTTCTTGATCGAATTATAATTATAAAAGGGCGGGGGGCTCTCTAATTTAAGATATGTAAAGAAAAAATGTATAAGTTTCGCACGATTAGATCATGCGAAACTCTTTTTCTTCTCATTAGAGATATTATGAGAATGAACCTACTACTGAATCTAATGAGGTCAAATCAAATTAAAGTAAAAAAGAAAAGGGAAAGTAATAAAGTAAAAGTGAAAAAAAGGGAGATTCTAGTATAATATAAGGTCATTCTTTGTTCGAAAATACACAATGTATTCGATACAATAATAAAAAAAAAGATCAAAATAAAAATAGAAATGATTTTCCAATTTTAAAGCGATTCAATTTCATTTTTTGAATGAAGTTACACAACAGAGTTTTTTATTATTTCTAATTTTGATTATTAATTATATAATATTAGTATAAGAATATTAGTTTTTAAGATGAATCTGTTGATTGGGAATTAGGGGATGCTCAGATATCACAGATGATGAATTGATTTCTTACCTATGTCACTCCCATTTTTTTTTATTACTGTTTAGAAGGATTGATGAATCAAAAACTTTCAATTGAAAGAATAAGTGAAATTGGTCTTTTTGCTTATTCTTGTTTGTATCTTTCAAAAATTTGAATTTAGGGAAGTGCTTTCTAAACATATGTATAAAAAGACCATATTTCATTTAGCCTCTTTATGCTTACTATAACTAGTTATTTCGGTTTTCTACTAGCGGTTTTAACTATAACCTCAGCTCTATTTATCGGGTTGAACAAGATACGACTTATTTGAAATTAATTGAACAAACGATTCATAAAAAAACGAAATCTTTCTGTGTTATTCCATATATTCTATAGTTTCTTAAGTTTCTTACCGTGTCAATTTCCAATTTTTGGTCATTGAGATTCATGGGCAATATGAATTAATAGTTAAGAATAGATATTACCTCTCCTTTTCCTCTTTCAAACAAATTGAAATGATTGAAGTTTTTCTATTTGGAATTGTCTTAGGTCTAATTCCTATTACTTTGGCTGGATTATTTGTAACCGCATATTTACAATACAGACGCGGCGATCAGTTGGACCTTTAATTAATTAATAGCTCTTTTTTTGATTGACCCCTACTTGCTTTATTAATTTTAATACATAGGGCAGGGGTCAAATTGAAATTGCTGTTCAATTATTTCATTTCAGTGTAATTTTCGACCTAAGAATAACAAGAATGGGATCACGCTCTGTAGGATTTGAACCTACGACATCGGGTTTTGGAGACCCGCGTTCTACCGAACTGAACTAAGAGCGCTTTATTATCACACTAAATATTTTGTAAGTAACCCTAATATATTATATTTTTGCATGCGTATCCTATTCTATAGTAGAATAGAGTCAAATGAAAGATTGATCATGTTATGGATGCCCAATTTAATCGATTTCAATTGGTCCCTCGTTACGATTCCTGCTCATAAGATAAGTAATAGAATAGGTAGGGATGACAGGATTTGAACCCGTGACATTTTGTACCCAAAACAAACGCGCTACCAAGCTGCGCTACATCCCTTTCAATTGGGTTACAGTGTCATTGTAGAGAATACCCGTATTGTTTTCCACATCTTTATTTACTCCATTTCTATACAAAAATTATCTTGTCATTTCTTCTTTTTGATCTCATATCATAGAACATATAATTAATTATTAATTAATTATAATAAACTACTTATATGCGTTACGTATAATGAAACCCGCTGTAAAAAAAATGAATATTTTGGGGAAACGCTGGTACAGAAAAGGGCACGTTTTTTTTAAGAAAAGGAATATTCTACTGAATCGTTGTACATTTCAATTTGAATTAGGGATTCCGCGGACAAATACAAGCGATCATTAACTCCATATATGTCTGATCATATATGTATTACAAATTCCAATAAAGAAGGAGGATTTCAAATAAAATGCGAGATCTAAAAACATATCTCTCCGTGGCGCCGGTAGTAAGTACTATATGGTTCGGGTTTTTAGCAGGTCTATTGATAGAGATCAATCGTTTATTTCCGGATGCGCTGATATTCCCCTTTTTTTCATTCTAGTTAGTAACATGGGAAGTGGTGAAGAAGATTAGGGATTTAATAAAATCTCTGTGACTAATCCCTCCCCTTCCCATCTTTTAATTTTAGAATTTTTAAAATTTGAATAAGTTCGAAAAGAGAAAGAATAAAAGTGGATTCAAATTCAGTGAAACTCGGAACTCGGGCCTCAGGCCCGAGGCTCGAATTAAAATAAAATTTTTCATTTAAATTATTTAAATGAAAATAATTAAAAAGAGAATGAGAACGGAAATGGAAATTGATGGATAGGTCAACAATATCATACAAAATACTTAAATGAAAGACGAAACGCTATATTGGGATTAGAAATGTAGTTAGAAATCATTGTATTACTTATTATTACTATCTTGATTGCAACGAAATTTTTCATAATTTTATTTCGAGTTAGCAACTTCTATTTTTTTTTTCGTTCCTTTTTTCTCTTTGGATCGCAAAATAGAATAGTTGAGTGAATCAAAAATACAAAGGGGGTTCATGGCCAAGGGGAAAGATGTTCGAGTAACAGTTATTTTGGAATGTACCAATTGTGCTGTTCGAAATGATGCTAATAAGGAATCAAAGAGGGTTGGTATTTCCAGATATATTACTCAAAAGAATCGACACAATACGCCTAGTCGATTGGAATTGAGAAAATTCTGTCCCTTTTGTTACAAATATACAATTCATGGGGAGATAAAGAAATAGATGGAACCGATTACACATATGTATTGTATGTCATCCTTCCAAGGAAGATGAAAAATGTCATATACCATATATTATATATAACATATATTTAAAGATAAACAAACCAAAAAGAAATCCCCGACAAAATTAGGATTTTCGGGATAAGGAATAAACAAATCATGGATAAATCCAAGCGACTCTATTTTAAATCCAAGCGATCTTTTCGTAGGCGTTTGCCCCCGGTTGGGTCGGGGGATCGAATTGATTATAGAAACATGAGTTTAATTAGTCGATTTATTAGTGAACAAGGAAAGATATTATCTAGACGGGTGAATAGATTAAACTTAAAACAACAACGATTAATTACTATTGCTATCAAGCAAGCTCGTATTTTATCTTTGTTACCCTTTCTTAATAATGAGAAACAATTTGAAAGAGGTGAGTCGGCTGCTAGAACTGCGGGTCTTAGAATCAAAAAGGGGGATAGGCTTACTCTTCACTTGAATCAAAATTCCAATACGAACTCAAAGGCGGATTGATGTTTTGTTCGAAAAATTCGCGAATTAAGATGTGAGTGTCGTGTCATAAGAAAAAAAGTATCGGGGAAAAAGAATAAATCTTTTTTTATTGAACGTCTTGTTTGTTCATTTTGACGACTTTATCATATTATTTGATTATATTTTATCATACTAATTTCTATTCTACCTTCCCGGAGTTAATTTTACAGCGCACTCCATTAAAATTTAAAACATTCCTATGGAGTCCTTCCAATCTACTTATTTTATAATCTCAGTGGAAATCATAGAAAGACAATTTCTATTTAATATAGCTATTTGCGCAAGTATTTTACGATTAAGAAGCAACTGCTTCTTGTACAGATTGTGTATGATAATATTATAACTATAGTATACTAAATTCCCTCGAATTGCTGCATTTATCCGAGTGATCCACAAACGGCGAAAATATCTCTTTTGCCTACCTCTATCCCGATAAGCCGAAAACAAAGCTCTTATTTTCTGTTGAGTAATAGTTCGAGTAAGTCTTGAATGAGCCCCTCGAAAGCTTGATGCAAATAAACGAATTTTTGTTCTACGTCTCCGAGCTATACATCCTCGTTTAATTCTGGTCATTGAATAAATGAAACTTTGATAAATAACTAATTGATTTCTTTTCTTTCAGTTATTCCCTTCCCCTTTACTAGTTTGTTAATAACAAAACGGATCCTTCCAATGTATAAAATAAAAACTCCAACGGCTTTTGCTACTATAACCTTCCCGCCCACGATTTTTTCTTTTTTTTTTATAGGCATTTTACCTCGAAATAAGAAATAATATTGATACTAGATATTAAAAAAAGCATATTAATATTAAATAAAAACAAAAAGTAGTAAATATAAAATAGAAATGAATAAAAAAAAAAATAGTGGGTTCCATCGTTTCTATGGTTACTTCTTAAACGGCGAGATCCCTTCTATACACCGGAGCCCCTTCTTTTCTTTCATTTAATCAATGCTATTGTTAACTTGTACAGTTCACACTTTTTGGCTCTACCCATGAATTATTCAGTAATCCGTCTTTCACAACGAGATCCACTTATACAGTAACGGTATTTAATTATGAAGATTAACTGTGTAGCTGACCCTCTTAGTCCGTTGTTGAAAGAGTAAGGGCGTAATCTTTCTTGCCTTTAAATGGGATTCCCCCCGCTTAATGGATAAACATTTGCTACCAATGGGAAATTCTTTCTCATCTTAAATTGAAAATGGAGACAATTGGATTTACACCACTAGAAACCATAAATTTTGATACACAATAGAAGGGTATGATAGATACTTTTTAGATAGTGAATGGGGTTCTTCCGTTTTATTTTATCTTATTTACTGTTACTGATCACTGATACTGGAAAAATGGGTTCTTTTCTTTTGCCCCAGTCCATGCTCTGAACGAGTCACACATACACCCTAGTACATGTTCCTCGTCGCTGAGGGCATCCCCCAAGGGCGGGGGATTTCGTAACATTTCTGATTGGCTTTCTCGTCTTTCTAATAAGTTGTTTAATAGTTGGCATGTTGACTCGTATACATAATGAGCTGGTTTAGATCGATCCTAACCGGCCGATTAGGAATTACTTCTATAGTAATAAATTAATTAATAGAATACTCTATCAAACCCAGTAAGAAGATAAAATTTCAAATGGCGTATTTGTATTTGCGCGAAATCCCTGTTATTTTTTATTCTACCCCTACATGATCAACAATTCCATGAGCTTGGGCTTCTGTTGCTGACATAAAAACATCTCTTTCCATGTCTTCGGATACAACCCATAGAGGTGTGCCTGTTCTTTGTACATAAACCCTTGTAATGGTTTCGCGCAGCTTCATCATTTCTTCCGCTTCCAGGATAAATTCTCCTGCGGGTGCCTCATAAAAAGAACTAGCAGGTTGATGGATCATTACCCTGATTATATAACCTAATAAATGGTTCTTCTATCTCGAAGAGAAATCAAAGAGAATAAATTAAATAACGAGTAATGATATGAAAACCAAAAGATAGAATTGAACAACCAACCGTACAGGCATCTCTTGCGCATTGCATACGGCTATACAATGGAATTTACTTTATAACCTCCATTCCATTGAAGAAGTATAAAATCAAATTCAAATATTCAAATATAGGGCCTATCAGACCCCGATCGGTAAATAATCCAATAACCATCCTTCATTTTATTTTGGAGTAGTTAAAACATACTATGATGGTTCCGTTGCTTTATATATTTATTTAGTCTGTTATTAAGCAATCCCAAAGTTTCTTTTTTTTGTATTCTTTCCTAAGATAAATATTGTTATTATCCCTCTGGTGTGAAAACAAAAAAGTTTGTGACGCTGCAATAGGCTTCCGATAAATCAGATAAAATCGGAAATGCCCTTTATCTCATACTATTCGTTCGATATATAATCTAATGATTGATTTTTGAAAAAAAAAAACAAAAATAAAAAAAAAAAGGGTTTCTCATATCGAATTCAAAATGCCATGCTATTATTACTTAATAGTCATATTTCATATGGCGAAGGCATAGTCTTCTTTTTTCTCTCAAATACAAAACTCATTGGCGCCGAGCATGAGGGAATGCTAGACGTTTGGTAATTTCTCCTCCGACCAGAAGAAAAGATCCTATTGAAGCGGCCAATCCCATGCATATTGTCTGTACATCTGGTTGTACAAATTGCATAGTATCATAAATAGCTACTCCGGGTATTACCCACCCCCCGGGAGAGTTTATAAACAAATACAGATCTTTGCTATCATCCTCTAGACTGAGATATACCATAAGACCAATAATTTGATTCGAGAGATCGCTATCAACCTCTTGGCCTAAAAAAAGTAATCTTGCTCGATAAAGTCGGTTGATTAGGATATAATTGTATCCTTAGGAACCGTACGCGCACCTTTTGATGCATACGGTTTACCAAAAATCGCGCAAAAAAAAAGAATCAATGTGTAGATTGCAGCCCTCATTCTTTTTTATTTTCATAGGGGGCTCTTTCTAACTTCTAACAAAGGGCTTTTTTTCTTCCATTTTTCAAGAAGGATTTGTTTTGGCCTGTTTACTTTACCTATATATATAAATAAAATATATATATAAATAATTTACTAAACTTATCGAATGAACTTCTCATTGATGTATTGTTTCATCGAGATCGAATCCAAATAACGATGCCATTTTCTTGTTCCTGAATGGGCTTTTTCAATTTTTTTAGGTTTATGCTCTACTCCGAGTAAAGATAGGCCCGATTTTTATTTGCACATATAGGGCAAATGTCCCAATACCACGTCTTTTTGCTATGGCTTTTTTTATTTTTCAATTTCATTTATTTCATGTCTTCCACTAAATATTCAATGTATTCATTATATTACTCGATTGATTAAACAGTTTGAGATCGCTCCTGTTTATAAATAGAATATTATAAAAGTAGTAATCTTAGATATATTACCAATTGGGTTTTTTCTAAACGGAGCCTGGATACTTCATTTTTTTGGTCCAGTCGAGCCAACCATAAATTATTCTAATTGATAATATTAATCTGATACCCCTACAAAAAATAAATAGGATTAAATTGTATTTCACGCTCCAAACTTTTGATAATTCAATCAATCTTTTTTGGGCGAAAGAGGGGATATCTCGATCAGGGGAGAGAATGGGGAAATTCCATGTGACCCAATATATCTGACAAGTCGCACTATATGTCAACCCACGATGCATCTTCCTCTCCAGGACTTCGAAAAGGTACTTTTGGAACACCAATAGGCATAAAATGAAAGAAAAAAATTAAGTACTATATCTTACTTTGATGTGGAAGCGTAACAACGGGTTTATTGTCTTAATAAGATTAGCCTTTATCATAGTTTATCCATAAATTGAATAAGTTCATAACAATAACATAAAAAAAGAAAACCGAATGATTATGACTAAAGGAAAATTTTTACGAAACGAATGGGTCTTTGGAATGATATGAACAAATGGGTATGTCTTCACTCAGAGAAAATTAAAGTGGGATCAATCCCCTCTACCATTGCGTATTGGTACTTATCGGGTATAGAATAGATCTGCTTATTTTTGTTCCTACAAATGGAATTCGTCTATTATTACTATCTATTATTATTACTAAAAGAATAGAACAAATATTAATTCTTTCCTCGAGAAAATCTACCGAAAGAGTGGGTCCGGAGCATAGTTTTTTTACTTTTTACAATGCAATAAAGTTACATAGTGTCTATTATTCGTTGATTAAAGGGGTATTTCCATGGGTTTGCCTTGGTATCGTGTTCATACCGTCGTATTGAATGATCCGGGTCGTTTGATTTCTGTTCATATAATGCATACAGCTCTAGTTGCTGGTTGGGCCGGTTCGATGGCTCTATACGAACTAGCGGTTTTTGATCCCTCTGACCCCGTTCTTGATCCAATGTGGAGACAGGGTATGTTTGTTATACCCTTCATGACTCGTTTAGGAATAACCAATTCATGGGGCGGTTGGAGTATCACAGGAGGTACTATAACGAATCCGGGTATTTGGAGTTACGAAGGTGTGGCCGGGGCACATATTGTGTTTTCCGGCTTATGCTTTTTGGCAGCTATTTGGCATTGGGTGTACTGGGATCTAGAAATATTTTCTGATGAACGTACAGGAAAACCTTCTTTAGATTTACCTAAGATTTTTGGAATTCATTTATTTCTTTCAGGGTTGGCTTGTTTTGGGTTTGGCGCATTTCATGTAACGGGGTTGTATGGTCCTGGAATATGGGTGTCCGATCCTTATGGACTAACCGGAAGGGTACAATCTGTAAATCCAGCGTGGGGTGTGGAAGGTTTTGATCCTTTTGTTCCGGGAGGAATAGCCTCTCATCATATTGCAGCAGGGACATTGGGCATATTAGCCGGCCTATTCCATCTTAGTGTCCGTCCGCCCCAACGTCTATACAAAGGATTACGCATGGGAAATATTGAAACCGTCCTTTCCAGCAGTATCGCTGCTGTCTTTTTTGCCGCTTTTGTTGTTGCTGGAACTATGTGGTATGGTTCAGCAACTACCCCGATTGAATTATTTGGTCCCACTCGTTATCAATGGGATCAGGGATACTTCCAGCAAGAAATATATCGAAGAGTTAGCGCTGGGATAGCCGAAAATCAAAGTTTATCAGAGGCTTGGTCTAAAATTCCTGAAAAATTGGCTTTTTATGATTACATCGGTAATAATCCGGCAAAGGGGGGATTATTCAGAGCGGGCTCAATGGACAACGGGGATGGAATAGCTGTTGGGTGGTTAGGACACCCTATCTTTAGAGATAAGGAAGGGCGTGAACTTTTTGTACGTCGTATGCCCACTTTTTTTGAAACATTTCCGGTTGTTTTGGTAGACGGAGACGGTATTGTTAGAGCCGATGTTCCGTTTCGAAGGGCAGAGTCGAAGTATAGTGTCGAACAAGTAGGTGTAACTGTGGAGTTCTATGGTGGCGAACTGAATGGAGTCAGTTATAGTGATCCTGCTACTGTGAAAAAATATGCTCGACGCGCTCAATTGGGCGAAATTTTTGAATTAGATCGTGCTACTTTGAAATCCGATGGTGTTTTTCGTAGCAGTCCAAGGGGTTGGTTTACTTTTGGCCATGCTTCATTTGCTCTGCTCTTCTTCTTCGGACATATTTGGCATGGCGCTAGAACCTTGTTCCGAGATGTTTTTGCCGGTATTGACCCAGATTTGGATGCTCAAGTAGAATTTGGAACATTCCAAAAACTTGGGGATCCTACTACAAGACGACAAGTAGTCTGATACAAGATTGATTTCTTACTTTTATTTTTGTGATTTAATAACATAGACAGGGAGCCGGATAAATCTTGATTTGAATCGCTGCCTTTGCCCTTTCCTTGACTCTTTCTCTTTAGTTATCCGGGAGACGACCCAAAATAAACAGGCATGGAAGCTATAATTGTAAACCACAATCGAATCTATGGAAGCATTGGTTTATACATTCCTCTTAGTCTCGACTCTGGGAATAATATTTTTCGCCATCTTTTTTCGGGAACCACCTAAAGTTCCAACTAAAAAGATGAAATGATTTTTTATTATCTCGATTGAAGTAATGAGCCTCCCAATATTGGGAGGCTCATTACTTCAACTAGTCTCCGTGTTCCTCGAATGGATCTCTTAGTTGTTGAGAGGGTTGCCCAAAAGCAGTATATAAGGCGTACCCAGTAAAACTTACAAGTAAACCAGATATAGAGATGGCAACTAAGGTTGCTGTTTCCATTATTATATAATTTTAAGACCACAATGGATCTATGCTAAGATCATTTATTTACAATATAATGGTATACAAAGTCAACGGCTCTCACTGAATACAAAATAGGATTTATGGCTACACAAACCGTTGAGAATAGTTCTAGATCTGGTCCAAGACGAACCATTGTAGGGGATTTATTGAAACCACTGAATTCGGAATATGGTAAAGTAGCTCCAGGTTGGGGAACTACTCCTTTGATGGGTATTGCAATGGCTCTATTTGCGATATTCCTATCTATTATTTTGGAGATTTATAATTCTTCCATTTTACTGGATGGAATTTCAATGAATTAGATTCACAAGAACTACTAAATCGCTTTTCACTACAAAGTGAATCATTTAGGTCGTTTTTAGCCCATTCTATTTTTGGGTAGTTCGACCGTGGAATTTCTTTGTTTCTGTATTTCCGGAATATGAGTGTGTGACTTGTTATAATTGATCCTATGGATACTACAGAGAGTGGTTCTGTCATCTTGATACAGATGGTTTTACCTCGTCGGATATTCATTCTAGTATCCGGAACGCGCGGAATATAGGAAATAGATTACAAACTATTCTAACTATGATTCATATTTTATATTAAGACCTCGCGGGCCGGACTCCAAAAAAAAGAGTTAACCCCCAAATAGTTAAAAAAGGGGGTTAGAAGTGATAAATCGACAGATTTTTATTCTTTTTCCCGTTTATGCTTATTTTAATTAAGGGACAAACCTTTCTTTAAATTTTTATTCAGTATATCTATTCATTGAATAAGTGATGATCCAACGATTCTTACTCAGGGAATTTTTGGACTTAGTTTGAAGGTTTTCTTGAATCATCGTGGTTGTAGTATGAATCTGAGGTTTTAATCGATTCATAGGGTCTTAACAAGAGAATTCCTATCAATAATAAAGAAAACAGAAGTAAAACCGCGTTACACACAAATAAGAATAACAAATAAAAGAAAAAAAAAATAGGTAAATAGAGGATTCAAGAGGCCTGTAACAATCAACATAAAGACGAATGAGCCAACTTGATATTTTTTAGCATTATAATCACAAAGAAGAGCTTTCAGATTTTTATTCTTTCGTATCTTTAGAGAAAAAGAAAGAGTGAATCATAGGAGGAAAGATAAATAAGTTTCAAACTTTTTATTACACATATCCATTCTAGCCAGTATTTGGGTGGTTTTTGTTTGAGCCGTACGAAATGAAATTCTCATATACGGTTCTCAGAGGGGGAGTTCCCTGGATTTACCTATCTCAATAAAGTATATGATTGGTTCGAAGAACGTCTTGAGATTCAGGCGATTGCAGATGATATAACTAGTAAATATGTCCCTCCCCATGTGAACATATTTTATTGTTTAGGCGGAATTACACTTACTTGTTTTTTAGTACAAGTAGCTACGGGATTTGCTATGACTTTTTACTATCGCCCAACGGTTACTGAGGCTTTTGCTTCCGTTCAATATATAATGACTGAAGCTAACTTTGGTTGGTTAATCCGATCAGTTCATCGATGGTCCGCAAGTATGATGGTGCTAATGATGATCCTGCACGTATTTCGTGTGTATCTCACCGGTGGCTTTAAAAAACCTCGTGAATTGACTTGGGTTACAGGTGTAGTTTTAGCTGTATTGACCGCATCTTTTGGCGTGACTGGTTATTCCTTACCCCGGGACCAAATTGGTTATTGGGCAGTCAAAATTGTAACAGGCGTACCGGAAGCTATTCCTGTAATAGGATCGCCTTTGGTAGAGTTATTGCGCGGAAGTGCTAGTGTAGGCCAATCCACCCTGACTCGTTTTTATAGTTTACACACTTTTGTATTACCTCTACTTACTGCCGTATTTATGTTAATGCACTTCCCAATGATACGTAAGCAAGGCATCTCTGGTCCTTTATAGAGAAGAAATAGTATTATAGATCATAGATATTTGTAATCAGTCATTTATCACTTCACTCAGGGTAGGAACAATAGGATTTCATTGCTATAAATATGGATTATTGAAAAGAATAAAACATGTATTTGGATCTTTTCCTTCAACCCCGCAAAATTGTATTATTTATTTGACACTAATGGTTGAAGTGAATTTTCTGAAGATAAAATGGATTATGGGAGTGTGTGGCTTGAACTATTGATTAGTCCGTGCAGATATATGCCTATCTGCCACATTTGTTTGAATTCACAACGAAATGTGTCTTTGTTCCAACTACTACGTAAGCCCCATATGGAGGATAGGCTGGTTCACTACTTGAAGAGAATCTTTTC